ACCACACACCGTATTTATATAGGTATTGTATGAATGAATTATTTCTTTTATGCGGGCAGGTGCTTTCTTGGTAGCTTCCTTCTTCTTAGAATCCACAGCAGAAGTCTGATCCTTGGCTTTTTCTAGAGCTCTAGCCTTGCTAAACTCTTCTAATGCTTTTCTTGCTTCCTCAAGGTCAGCTCCTGGATTCTCTTTAGCAAACAGCTTCAAAGAAGCATAATCATCAAGCTTCATCAATTTAGGATCTTTGTAATATATACTGACAGGCTTCTTACCAAACTTCACAGTTTGCATGAACTTCTCAGCATCAGCACTATCTTCAATAAATTTATCTTCAGGAAAAAGAGGAAATTAAAGAAAGTTCTTTTTGCTGAGGAGACAGTGCAACAAGCTCCAGAAATGCAACCTTGAAGTGAGAAGGTTGATGAGCCTGTGCATTTGTCTAGTGATGATGAAGCTCTGCTAGAGCAGCAAAAGAAGACTGCAAAAGTACTTTCATTTGATTGGTACTCAACAAATGAAGAAGCTTTAAACTCTGCCAATCAACAAGCTACAGAGGCAGCTAGAGCTGAAGCTGACTTAATAGCTAATGATCCTCTACATGGGTTAAGCACACAAGAACCTACCTTTCAAAGTAAGGTAGCAGCTCAAGACAACCCAACCACACAAGAACCACCTGTTCAAAGTTCAGGTGCACGCCAAGAAGAAGCTGGACAGAGCACACAAGAACCTTCAACTCAAAGGGATGAAGCAGCTCTTGTAGTCCATGTCGCACAAGAACCATTTGGTCAAAGTCCAAATGAAGACAACTTAAACTCTGATGTTCTTAATGTTCAACCTCTTGCTGCCATTCCATTTGATGCTTCAGTCTCTGATTATGAAGCCACTTAAAATCTAGCAGGAGAGGATGATCTACAAGAAGATACAAATGCTGAAAATCTTTCATCAGAGTTTATTTATAATACATACACTAATGGGATAACCATGGAGAGCCCCTCTAAGGAGGATTCCCCTCTTCATGTGACCACAAAAATCCCTTCTCAGCCACCTCTTGTTTCTGTAAGTATGAGTGCACTGAGCCTTTCTAGTGAGCTTGAGAGCAAAATTGAGAAAATATCTAGTGAGAGGCAGGCTCCTGACCTGGCAGAAGGAGAGGTAGATAAGAGTCAGAACCTAGAGGTTCCTTGTGAGGCTGAGAAATTGACTATTGAAAGTCAATATAAAAGAGAGGTGAGGAATGATGAGATCATTCAAGAAACAGAAGGAGAGTTAGGTATGAGACAAACTATGAGCATACTATATACCCCAAGCGACGGGTGAATTGGCTAAGCGTGGCCTACTTCTGTGGTCGAGGACGACACATCTAGCTCAGTTTGTGCTATGGCTAGCAAACAAAAACGTTCTTCTTAAAAGACATATATCGTTCCCCGAGGCAGAGTCACTCGGTCTAGTATCTATAACCTCTAAGTCCCAATAGACTGAAATTAGTACAACCGGTAAGCTCCATTTTTTTCTAGGACCTGAAGGCTAGGCTAAACCTCCCTCAAAGGGATTCCTGAGCTGAACTCTTTTTCAAATAACTGGCGATATTCCCTTAACTGCAGATTCAATAGCACCGATTATGAACCCGGAAAGAGAAGAGCACCGTCTACTCATACTGTCACACCGACAACGACTTTCACTTTCTAAATAGAAAGGAAGAGGTCAGTCACCAACAGGAGGAGGATATGAAAGAGAGTCCCAATTGGCCCAATGCCGGTTCGACAAGAAGAAGCAGAATATAGAGCTCGAAACCCCGTTTTCTGTCTTTTTTCTGGATGAGATCCAATCCCGACATCAGGAGCAGCTCAAGCAACCTCTATTACTAAGAGGAATCACGGGTTCGCTCGGGTCAGTTGGAAAACCCCAGCCTTTGTCCTTCACCACAAAACAAATAATGGAATGGTAAGCCAACTAATTGACGACTATACAAGCTGTATACCGGTCGATAGACCGATGAGACCTCTGTTTGATCTTCCTGAAACTAGAAGAGAAGGAAGAAAAAAGTCAAGTGAAAGAAGCCCACATACCCGCTTCTTTTTTTTCACTCCAATTCGTTCTTTCTTTGGAGTGGCCTCGTCCTCTTGGTAAGAAGACTACTACACTAGATCACCTGGTGCTCACAAAAAGAAAAGCAAAAAGACAAAGATAAGGGAGGTAGAAGCTTCTAGGTGGTGGAAAAAGCGCTAATAAACTTACATCATGTTACTTAAACGTTATGCTTAACACATGAAAGTCTAACATTTCTAAAACGAAGTAGAGTTGCATTTCTTCCAAAGAAAGCTTACTAAGTTTACTTAGATAGTGCACGAAGACATGAATAGCGTGCATACGCAAAGGAAAGGGATAAGATAATTGACTGGGCTTGCGGAAGAACGAATGGATAGAAAAGTGAAATGAAGTCGCTACTTTAGAAAGAAAGCCATACCATACCATAGCATAGTATACCAAAAATATTAAT